GAAAAAGAAATAATAGAAGATCTCTTGACAGTAGTATATGTTGTATATGTAAATCCTAGATGTGAAAAGAGTCATAATTCATCTATAATCTATAAAAGGTAACGGATATGGTACATAAAGAAGAATAGGCGCACAACAAAAAAAAAAAAAAAAAAGAAAATACAAGAGTACATATAGAAAGAATTGAAAATTGACTCATTCACTGAGTAAAGGATTGAATTGGATTCGATTGCTCAATCGAATGCTAACTTCCATTTATTTCTTATGGAATTAACCGATCAACTTGCTATCGGATCTTTCTTTTCGATTCAGTACTTTTCAAAAAAGAATTTCGACATATTTATTATGATTTATGATTATGATAAACAATCCCACTACTTCTAATCCTGTGGTTTCTACACTTGAAGAACAAAACCTAGGGCGTATCACTCAAATTATTGGCCCAGTACTGGATGTCATTTTTCCACCGGGCAAGATGCCTAATATTTATAATGCTTTGGTAATTAAAGGTCGAGATACTGTCGGTCAGCAAATTAATGTAACTTGTGAAGTACAACAATTATTAGGAAATAATCGAGTGAGAACTGTAGCTATGAGTGCTACAGATGGTCTGATGAGAGGAATGAAAGTGATTAACACGGGAGCTCCTCTAAGTGTTCCAGTCGGGGGAGCTACTCTCGGACGAATTTTCAACGTTCTTGGAGAGCCCGTTGATAATTTAGGTCCTGTCGATACTCGCACAACATCTCCTATTCATAGATCTGCACCCGCCTTCATACAGTTAGATACGAAATTATCAATCTTTGAAACAGGGATTAAAGTGGTAGATCTTTTAGCTCCCTATCGCCGTGGCGGAAAAATCGGACTATTTGGGGGAGCTGGAGTGGGTAAAACAGTACTCATAATGGAATTGATCAACAACATTGCCAAAGCTCACGGAGGCGTATCTGTATTTGGCGGAGTAGGTGAACGTACTCGTGAAGGAAATGATCTCTACATGGAAATGAAAGAATCCGGGGTGATTAATGAAAAAAATCTTGCAGAATCAAAAGTAGCTCTAGTCTATGGTCAAATGAATGAACCGCCAGGAGCTCGTATGAGAGTTGGCTTGACTGCCCTAACCATGGCGGAATATTTTAGGGATGTTAATGAGCAAGACGTACTTCTATTCATCGACAATATATTTCGTTTCGTTCAAGCAGGGTCCGAAGTCTCTGCCTTATTAGGTAGAATGCCTTCTGCAGTGGGTTATCAACCTACCCTTAGTACGGAAATGGGTTCTTTGCAAGAAAGAATTACTTCTACTAAACAAGGATCCATAACATCGATCCAAGCAGTTTATGTACCTGCGGATGATTTGACCGACCCTGCTCCTGCCACGACATTTGCACATTTAGATGCTACTACCGTATTATCAAGAGGATTAGCTGCCAAAGGTATTTATCCAGCAGTAGATCCCTTGGATTCAACGTCAACTATGTTACAACCTAGGATCGTTGGTGAGGAACATTATGAAACTGCGCAAAGGGTTAAGCAAACTTCACAACGTTACAAAGAACTTCAGGACATTATAGCTATCCTTGGGTTGGACGAATTATCCGAAGAAGATCGTTTAACTGTAGCAAGAGCACGAAAAATTGAGCGTTTCTTATCACAACCCTTCTTTGTGGCAGAAGTATTTACTGGTTCTCCAGGGAAATATGTTGGTCTCGCAGAAACAATTCGGGGGTTTAAATTCATCCTTTCCGGAGAATTAGACGGTCTTCCCGAGCAGGCCTTTTATTTGGTGGGTAACATCGATGAAGCTACCACGAAAGCTATGAACTTAGAAGAGGAGAACAAATTGAAAAAATGACCTTAAATCTTTGTGTACTGACTCCTAATCGAATGATTTGGAATTCCGAAGTGAAAGAGATTATTTTATCTACTAATAGTGGACAAATTGGGATATTACCAAACCATGCCCCCATTGCCACGGCTGTAGATATAGGTCTTTTGAGAATACGGCTAAACGACCGATGGTTAACGGCGGCTCTTATGGGTGGTTTTGCTAGAATAAGTAATAATGAGATCACCATTTTAGGAAATGGTGCGGAAATTAGTACTGACATTGATCCACAAGAAGCTCAACAAACTCTTGAAATAGCTGAAGCTAACTTGAGTAGAGCTGAGGGTAAGAGACAAGCAATTGAGGCAAATCTAGCTCTCAGACGAGCTAGGACACGAGTAGAAGCTGTCAAAGCGATTTCCTATTAGTAGTTAATACATTCAATCAAAATTCTTTAATATATTATTATACATTACACGCTATATCTTGATTCCACAAATTGAACACAATGAAGTCTAATTTGATTAATCTGATGATAGAAAGAAAAATCAAAAAATAGGATGGGTAGAAAAACTTATTAGATACCATGGAATCCGGTATCTAATAAGTTCTACCTACTATTGGATTTGAACCAATGACTCCCGCCGTATGAAAGCAATACTCTAACCACTG